TTCCCATTTATCAAAAAAATCCCATTCTTTTCTCATTCTTCATCGAATCATATGAATCGATCTAATAATGATGGAATTGAATTTCTATTCTGTTTACTGAATCACATGAAATTTTATCCAACTCCATATACCATATAATCTATACGCGGAATGTATGAAATATGAAATGCGTATGAACAGATTCTACTCAATTTTTAATTTATATTTAAAACAAACAGATACAAACGGAAAAGAATTGATAAATGCCATTTCATTTAGCCTTATGGAGTTTTGTATAGAATGGAGTTTTGTATAGAAAGAATATCAAAAAAATCCAATTTCTACCATTATTATGATATTACATATTCCAATCTGCTTGAATACCAGAAAAAAGAATTCCTGATTTGATCTGTTCGGTAAGATAAAGACAAAATAATCATAAAATATATAGAGAGAGGGTTGATTTTTCTAGCACTTAAATTTTTCATGGATTCTATTTATTGTTCAAAAATGTTCAAAAAAAAAGTGATTCGCGAAGAAGAGAGATGTTTTTACCCACTTTTTTCTTTTTTAGTTTAGTAGAATATTTAGAATATGATTCAAGTGTGTACGAAAACGAAAAGAGGGTTTGTATTTATTAAACATGTGCAGATATAGTATTTCTATTTATATATATGTCTTTCTCCTTCTCCTTTTTTCTTTTTATTCCATTCCAGCTCTCTAGTGAAGACAACCTATGGTGTGGCTTTATCAAAAATTCTATTTTTTCTTGTTTCTATTCAATGACAAATTGAAACACGATAATTTATTGCCGATTCCCTATGCTATGGACATCATATCTAGATAAAATACCCCATCAGATAACTATAGCTGTGTAACAACTCATGTTCTGGGGTTTACATATACTCATAATTGATGTTATATTATAATTGAAATTAAGAAAGTTTTTTTATTGTATTGAAAAAAAAATCAATACTGATTCGTTATGTATCCATTTTGATTTTCTTATATCATTAGAGAAAGACAAGTGAAGAAGAATCATCCATAAATTTGCAGTCAAGTCAATAGTTAAAGGTTCCAATTTGTCCTGAATGAAGAAGTTCTTTTAGGCAAGGGATTAACGAAAAAAAGGAATTCAACACGGAAAGGAAAGTACACTAATAAAATAAAAAAAAAAAGGGGGGCACTCTCATTTTTTTGTTTGTAGCCTTTTTTATTTTGGCGACATGGCCGAGCGGTAAGGCGGGGGACTGCAAATCCCTTATTCCCCAGTTCAAATCCGGGTGTCGCCTGATCAACATAAACCTCGAAATCCTCTATTCTGTTTTGCTGCTAGAACTCGACAAATTTTTTCCAGCCAAAACAAGTGTAAGAAAAGGACTCTTGATACTTTCTTGATTCTAAACCTCCGGGGTTTTTGTTTTATAAAGTGTTGTAAATCCCGACGGCTAAGATTCAAGGAAAAACTAAAGCAGTGGAAAGGAATCAGTAAATCTTGATATGGTAGACACTCCACTCCTAATGGAGTGTCTACTAGCGGAGTCCTGAATTAGATTGGATAGCGGAAGTGTCTAATTACCTAATTAATGGTTGTAGAAGGGTTGGAAGATACTTTGTATACAGACTGATGAAAGTCTCTGAGTGTTCAGGCATCCAATCAATATTAAATTGGATGGATAATTGGCTTTTATTTTACTTAATGAAGGACAACAGAAGAAAGACTAAGTCTTATTATTGCTACATGTTAGTAACAGTCTTTTGATACTTTCAAAAGAAAAGTGTTACTGCGTATTTTGCTTGTGCTTAATGGTTATTGATTTTACTAGAAATCCATTTTACTAGAAATCATATAAAAACTTGTTATACGCGGATTTATTGGAGTGTTTCATCAAGGGTGGTGTGTCAGAATCCCCTTTTCTTTTTGACTATGCGCCGGCAATTCCACTATTATTAGTGAACAATAATGGAAAAATTCCTTCATATTTGTTTCATATTCATAGAGATAGGGGACGTAATACACATGGATATAGTAAGTCTTGCTTGGGCTGCTTTAATGGTAGTCTTTACATTTTCCCTTTCACTCGTAGTATGGGGAAGAAGTGGACTCTAGGGGTACTCCTAATTGGGTTGAGGAATCAAAGCATATCAATTGTTTTCTAGATCGTTTTGCAAAGCCCTTTTTTTAACTATTTTATTAGTCTTCGTTTCGAAATTCTTAGATTCTAGTAGAGTAATGTATTCTCTATTCTAGTGGAGTAAGGTATTCTATGAATAATATAGATGAATAATAAATACCCTTTCAATCAAAATCAATCAAAATCAAACAAACATTTCAATAATTCCCATGTTCGTATTTCGAAAGTAAAAGGGATACGAATCATAGGCAATAAAAAAAAAAGATTAGTTGATTTTCTTTTTTTTTTTATTAAATTAATATATGCCTATTTAATATATGCCTATTCCATTTTTCCTTCATTTCGGATTCTTTTCAATAGAAATCTCGGTATCCATCAAAAGAATCAAATCCATGAAATAAAGGAATTAGAAAATCGTAAGACTTACCTGCCTTTGGATGATTTCAGATTGATTGAAATCAACCCAAATAAAATAGATCAAGCGAAGAAATAAAATTGAGATACTACTTACATTCCATATATTTAATTGATATCGACATGACATATTGTAGATTCATCTATATTAAGCTTGTATCTTTATACATTACAATAATAGATAGTATGGTAGAAAGATTCATATTTTTTTCTACCATACTATCGAGTTTTATAGGATACTGCTGATTCTAGTCCATTCATTTTAGTTAAGACGTGAAATTGGAATCCTTTTTTTTTTTTTCTTAAATCCTTGATAAAAAGTCAAGTTTCAGTCAAATTAATCACTTTGACTGACAGTTTTTACGTATATTATAAGTAAAAAAGCGGTAGGAACTAGAATGAACAGCGCAGTGGCAATAAATGCGAGAATATTTACTTCCATAATTTCATTGTTTTTTTTACTTCGCAATAACTCGGGATTTAATCCCATAGAGATGAGAAATTTGTCGCTTGTAAATTCAATGCGATGACTTACATTTCAATGACATCGAATCGGATCAATATCATGAATAACAATATCTAAGCTATCAAACCGATTCACCGTCGAGAATTGAATAGTATAACATAGGAAGATCTTTTATCCACACCGAATACAAAATGGGATTCCTGGTCCAGTCCAATCAAAAGAATTCCTTTCCTATTTATATATATTCTTTTCCCCTCTTTCTTTTCGATAATCTACCGCCTTCCTTGTACAATCATCTGATGATGTATCATCAGACTGCTTTTGGACTTCCACCGTTTACAACTAGTTTACAAATAAAACCCAACAAAAAATCGAAAGTCAAAAAAGAAATAAAAAAACGATATCGTTGGGAATGAAATTATGTCATTTGTATCCCCTTTCCCTTTCACAGAAAATGGAAGGATGAATTGATGTATTTTTTATTGTATCCGTCCGTCGGGACTGACGGGGCTCGAACCCGCAGCTTCCGCCTTGACAGGGCGGTGCTCTGACCAATTGAACTACAATCCCAGGGAAATAAAGAAAAGCGTACAGCATAGATATTCCTATGATTTCACTCAAGCCCTTTTCTATTTCGATTTTAGATTCGAATCGCCGTGTTGTAACAAACCAAACAAACAAAGGCGCGAGTTATATATTGAATTGATAGCCAAATGAATGGGTATACACTTTAGTGAGAGCGACGCGGATTACTAGTAACTAGTAATCCTTTGATTATTGCCAAATTGAGCGATAAGATAATCAATTTAAAAATGAAAAAAGAGTCTTTTTTTTCTTTACTTTCCTCTTTCTTTTCATTAACCTTTATACTTAATGATCCTGATATGAATCTAGATCGTTATCAAGGTCAGAATTTATGGGAACAAATAAATAGAACAAATAAAAAACAAATATCGGTAGGGATGGATAGATCAGAAAATTGGACTTTTTGTATTCTTCCTTATTTTTTTTTGTTTGGCTTTTCTGGAAAACAAAATACAAAAAACTGGGTTATATCATTTTATGTTATGGCGGATCGGCGAATTATTGGGCCGAGCTGGATTTGAACCAGCGTAGACATATTGCCAACGAATTTACAGTCCGTCCCCATTAACCGCTCGGGCATCGACCCTGGAAGAATCAATTCTAGGTTTATTGATAATCCATGATCAACTTCCTTTCGTAGTACCCTACCCCCAGGGGAAGTCGAATCCCCGCTGCCTCCTTGAAAGAGAGATGTCCTGAACCGCTAGACGATGGGGGCATATTTGCCTGACCGCCATCATACTATGCTCATAGTATGAACAGTTTTTTGAAATTGTCAATATAATGATATGACTAGATCCGAAAGCTTTTTCCGTCTTTTATGATTTTCCGTTTTTGATTCGTGATTTAAACTCATAAATCATTCATTTTAATTGCTACTCTATTCTATGATAGAACTGAATTAGAGAAATTCAATCTATTATATAAATCGATATTATAAAAAGAAACTAGATTATATTAATAAGATAACGTATAAGATCCTTTCGGGAAGTGATTGGTCTGACATAAACATAAAAAGGGGAGTTAAACTTCACTTCATTTCTTCCACTTTCATTCATCGATTCACTCATTATTAAATTAAGACGAGACGGGCTTATTTCTATCTCACACTAAGTCAGGAAATTAACAAAAAAGAAAATCTGGAATTTTGGGAAGAAGGGTCAACAAGTTATCAAAATTATGTGTGTGTGTTTTTTTTTCTAAAAATTTGGTTCGGTGGACAAAGCAAATCTCTTCATCACATGCTTCGATAAAATATCTTGGATCTATGTCGAATTGCTACGGTACATGTATCAATCAAATAAATTAATTTTGTTCCGTTCTGATAAGACAATTATGATCGGTCTTGAAACAATTCATTGCATTGATATTTATCAAATCCAATATCAATAACCCCATTTTACTCCCTACGCGTTAATTAA